ATTAAGAAAAAAATATAATTAATTTAATATAATAAGAATATAATAAAGTTGATTATCATAGGTATATTTCGTGTAGAAAGATGAATAAGTCCATTTATTTAGTTCTACACCCCTTGGACTTAGTCTATATACTCACTTAGATATATAGATATAGAGATATTTATTACTTCTATATCTATAAGAATTTTCAAACTCAATTTCTTAATAAATTGAATAATAATAAAGACCAATTCATAATAATTACAATTTTGAATTATAATTATTGTAAAATATGATATAAAAAAAATAATAACAGGTGCAAATAGTAAATCGAGGTACCCCATTTTATGACAACTTTCACTTTTCCCTCTATTTTTGTGCCTTTAGTAGGCCTAGTATTTCCGGCAATTGCAATGGCTTCTTTGTTTCTTTATGTTCAAAAAAACAAGATTGTTTAGACCTGAGGGGACCCAATCTCATCCGTTTTTTTGAACTTCTACTTGCTAGCATAACACAGATATTTATTTCTTTCGGGAAATGGAAATATGGTATGACATGTGATTTCTAAAGGAAAAAGCTAGTATGCCTGCGGAAAATGATCTATGGGTAAATAAATTCCAGCTAGTTTCAAATAGAGCAGGATCGTTGGATACCTAAAGTTGGTGGATCTATCTGTAATATGTATATTGGGATTAAAGGGTATGTTATTAGTTTAGATCTAACCAATTTGATAAACTACTCCTAAGGGTTCACATCAACTAGCACTAGTTCACATCAAACTAGTGCTAGTTTGATGAGAGTTCCTTCAGAAACAAAAAAAAAGTAAAGTCAAAATAATTTGGGGTATTCTCTCAATTCCAATAAAATGAAATCGGATGAAGTATGAGTTGGCGATCAGAACATATATGGATAGAACTTTTAACGGGATCTCGAAAACTAAGTAATTTTTGCTGGGCCCTTATCGTTTTTTTAGGTTCATTAGGATTCTTATTGGTTGGAACTTCCAGTTATCTTGGTAGAAATTTTATATCTTTTGTTCCGGCTCAGCAAATTGTTTTTTTTCCACAAGGGCTCGTGATGTCTTTCTACGGGATCGCGGGTTTCTTTATTAGTTCCTATTTATGGTGCACAATTTCCTGGAATGTAGGTAGTGGTTATGATCAATTCGATAGAAAGGAGGGAATAGTGTGTCTTTTTCGTTGGGGATTTCCTGGAAAAAATCGTCGCATATTCCTCCGATTCCGTATAAAAGATATTCAGTCCATTAGAATAGAAGTTAAAGAGGGTATTTATGCTCGTCGTATCCTTTATATGGACATCAGAGGCCGGGGGGCTATTCCGTTGACTCGTACTGATGAGAATTTGACTTCACGAGAAATTGAACAAAAAGCCGCCGAATTGGCCTATTTTTTGCACGTACCAATTGAAGTCTTTTGAGAAAAGGAAATGGGCTGAAGAATGAATGCTTTCTCAGCAGGAGGGAAAGAAAGTCCTGTTTTTTCTATACCATAATTTAACTGAAGTTTCGTCAAAACGTTCAGTCGAGCCAAAGACGACCTAAAACAAAACTACTTCTTTTGTGGTTTTTTATGCGTATCCAAATCGATGCAACTCAATTCAAACAAGTAACAAATTGAACTACTAGATTCAATTCATCGGATATATCAAACGATTTCGAAAGAAAGAAACTCATCTTTTTTCAATATTTGTTGGAATCGATACTGTAGATGCAGATAAATCCTATCGTGTAAATTATTTCTGTCAATCGACCCTTTAATTTATCCTTTTTTTTGTGTTCCATTACTAATACTAACCAATAATGGGTTTTCTTAATAATGATAACTGGTCTATTTCTGTCTTGTTTTACCACTCATTTTTTTTTATCATCACAATATCTTTCTCTCAATTATTCTATTCTTGGATATGGGTAATCGTTGGAATTTTTTAAAAATATTGTATAGTTTTATAGAAAGAAAAGGAATTCTTTTGTCTCAAAATATCAATAATATTCATTTCTTAAAGTGCCTCCTTTCGGTGATTCAGCGAAAGGAGGCACTTTAAGAAATTTGATGAATTGAGAGATCTGGAAACAATATTTTTTATTATTTCTTGATTCGAATTCGAAGCGGAGTCGTAGTCTATTTTTGTATTCGTTCTAGATTCACACAAAATCACAAATAAAATAGATTCATAGGTTTGATACCTTGTCTAGAACTCATGGGTAAAAAAAAATAAATATTTGATCACATAGAGTCGACGAATGAAGTGGGTTAATTAATAATTCACAGACGAAAAATGGCAAAAAATAAAGCATTCATTCCTCTTTTGTATCTTGCATCTATAGTGTTTTTGTCCTGTTGGATTTCTCTCTCATCATTTACTAAAAGTATGGAATCTTGGGTTACTAATTGGTCGAATACTGACCAATCCGAAATCTTTTTGAATGATATTCAAGAAAAAAGTATTTTAGAAAAGTTCATAGAATTAGAGGAAATCCTCTTCTTGGAGGAACTGATCAAGGAATACTCGGAAATACATCTACAAAAGCTTCCTATAGGAATCCACAAAGAAACGATCCAATTAATCAAGATACACAATGAGGATCGTATCCATATGATTTTGCACTTCTCGACAAATATAATCTGTTTTGCTATTCTAAGCGGTTATTCTATTTTAGGTAATGAAGAACTTGTTATTTTTAACTCTTGGGCTCAGAAATTCCTATATAACGTAAGTGATACAGTAAAAGCTTTTTCAATTCTTTTATTAACGGATTTATGTATCGGATTTCATTCACCCCACGGTTGGGAACTAATGATTGGTTCTGTCTACAAGGATTTTGGATTTGTTCATAATGATCAAATCATATCTGGTCTTGTTTCCACTTTTCCAGTTATTCTCGATACTATTTTAAAATATTGGATTTTCCGTTATTTAAATCGTGTATCTCCGTCACTTGTAGTTATTTATCATTCAATGAATGATTGATAAATGATCCACCGATATTAATCTAATCAAATTAGAATGTTTCTTAATGTGTAGTTCTACATAAGCATTAAAAACTTCCTGCCCGGGGGGTTTTCATCCTATAAGCATTCCAGTAAAATGATTCCAGTAAATAGCAGAATCGTGGATAGGGAACTATACTAGCGACCTACCCAATTTATTGTAGAAATTTTCGGATCAATGATTAGACCATGCAAACTAGAAAGACTTTTTCTTGGATAAAGGAACAGATTACTCGATCTATTTCCGTATTGCTCATGATATATATCATGACTCGAACATCCATTTCAAGTGCATATCCCATTTTTGCGCAGCAGGGTTATGAAAATCCACGAGAAGCAACTGGGCGTATTGTATGTGCCAATTGTCATTTAGCTAATAAGCCCGTGGATATTGAGGTTCCACAAGCGGTACTTCCTGATACTGTATTTGAAGCAGTTGTTCGAATTCCTTATGATAAGCAAGTGAAACAAGTTCTTTCTAATGGTAAGAAAGGGGGTTTGAATGTAGGGGCTGTTCTTATTTTACCGGAGGGGTTTGAATTAGCTCCTTACGATCGTATTTCTCCCAAGATGAAAGAAAAGATAGGCAATTTGTCTTTTCAGAGCTATCGCCCTAATCAAAAAAATATTCTTGTGATAGGTCCTGTCCCTGGTCATAAATATAGCGAAATCACCTTTCCTATTCTTTCCCCCGACCCCGCTACTAAGAAGGATGTTCACTTCTTAAAATATCCTATGTACGTAGGGGGAAATAGGGGAAGGGGTCAGATTTATCCCGACGGAAGCAAGAGTAACAATACAGTTTATAATGCTACAGGAGGGGGTATAGTAAGTAAAATCATACGAAAAGAAAAGGGGGGCTACGAAATAACCATAACAGATCCGTCCGATGGAGGTCAAGTGGTTGATATTATCCCTCCTGGACCAGAACTTCTTGTTTCAGAAGGTGAATCCATCAGATTTGATCAACCATTAACGAGTAATCCTAATGTGGGTGGATTTGGTCAGGGAGATGCAGAAATAGTACTTCAAGATCCATTACGTGTCCAAGGTCTTTTGTTCTTCTTGGCATCTGTTATTTTGGCACAAATCTTTTTGGTTCTTAAAAAGAAACAGTTCGAGAAGGTTCAATTGGCCGAAATGAATTTCTAGATTCGCCGATTTATCGACATCAAGTTCGTAAAAAGAAAGAAATTATTGTTGTCGATTATGCATCATCAAAAAACTGAAATTCTGAAAAACCTTTTATTTACTTGTTTATACTATTTTCTACGAGCTTCTATAGGTAGATCCTTTTTGAAGTATTATATTTGACCACCGCTTTCTTTGTTTTTTTTTAGACAAATTTAATTCGTACAACTATGTTACTATACTAGTGCCGGATTTCAATTATCAATCTTATTCTATTTGAAATAGAACTAAGATTGGGATAGATAGTCGCATAAGTAAGCGCGGAACTATAAATGTGGGCAACAAATAATTCTAGGAGGGATTGTTTGTCTTCCTATTTTTCGACACAAGAAAGGGGTGGAAAAAATCCCCCTTCTTGTGTCGAAAGAGTAATGATTTTTGATCCTGTTCGGGAAAAATTCCTAGTCTTGGTGTCGGTTTTCAGATGTATCAGAACTTCCTTTTTTATTTATTACGTACAATAAAAATAAAGTAGTGGACAAAGAAAAAAAAAGGGGGTCTCCTTTTTTTTGACTAAATAGAAGTTATTCAATGAACTTATAAAAAATTGAAATCTTTCTGAGATAATAAAATAGAAATTTAGAAATAAAGTTAAGAGTATAGAAAAGTATTTCTACGATATCTAATCTACAGAAATATAGACAATCCGGAAAATTGAGTAATTCCTCCCTTCTTGTAACTTGTAAAGTACCCATAGATACTATCAACGAGCAGGTGAATCAATCAATGAAGTTCATTTTTCAAAAGCATCATCAATCAGAAAAAATGGAATGGAGTTTTTTGCAACAGTAGAAAAATAAATCAACTTTGTCATTTAGACGA